AAATTCTTACATGGTAAGAAAGGGAAGTCCGGAAAGAGTGGAAGTGCGAAATGAATAGTTGGGTTTTGAAGGATGGGGGGGTGATTTCAAATCTAGAGGGGTAGCTGTCTAAGGAAAATGGAATCATTAAAGTACTAGGTTTGTATCAGGTTGGTAATAAAAGTTGAATGGTGATATTTCGTTAAGTCGTAGAGGTTAATAACGCTAAATGAGTAAAAATTAATCTCGAATGCATCATGTATGTGCTAGTTCTTGTTTTTGGGGTTTGGCAAGACATTGATAGTTGTGCATGATATTAGATTTAACGGGGGGTAAGGGGGGTTTGCTAAAATAACCTAGTACGTATGGGTATGGGTATGGGTCGTATGCGTATGCGTGTGCGTGTGCGTATGCGTATGCGTATGCGTATGCGTATGCGTATGCGTATGCGTATGCGTATGCGTATGCGTCGTATGCGTATGCGTATGCGTCGTATGCGTATGCGTATACCGAAAAATTCATTATGTCCTGAAACCATTGACTGAATAACGCCTCTAGGATTATATGCTAGACCTAATTGACTGTGTGTTATCTGACTTTATACAGCATCCCCGGCCGATTCTATGTCCTGATCCATTGACTGCTATGTACCCTTTGATTTTGATGTCTAATGACGCGTGGTTCAATATAAGTCCAGCTACAATTTATTTGACTGTGTTAAGGCCTTTGACGGCCATAGCTGAGTCCAAGCATACCCCGAAATAAAAAAGATACCAAAGGCATGACACCACAGTTATGTGTCGGCATGGGCTGATTAGTCACTAACCCATCGTGATGTCTTATTTAAGAGGAAAGAATAGGCGATTTTAGGTGAGATGGCCCTGAAGAAAGAACCAGATGCCGTTTACGCCCCATTCTTAGAAACCCCCACGGTTCATGGGCCCGTGGCGAGAAGAGGGATCCTTCTCGCAAGGGTTGCTGGTTTCACGTGAGTTGGTGAATCAAGAGATAACCTAATGGAGGTGATACGCATGGTGACTGGAATTGATTTGACTTAATGTGGTATGTACGATATATAATATAATGTACTATGTACTGTATATATTTTAATATGGTCAAGAATATTCATATTGACATGTAAGTTCATGTGGATTATACATTATATATCTTACTATAATTGATTTATATGTCCATGTTTATTATTCATGGGGTAAATAATTAATGTACTATTTACATAGTATGTATGTATATAATGATTGTGGTATATGAAAGTATGCACGAATTACATAGGGCAGTGGTTGGTGTTTGATAAAATTTAATACGGGGGTGTTACATGGGGTAGTGATGAATCCATTCATATAGGGGTGCAAGGAATAGTTTAATGTAGAATTTCAGCTTTGGGTGTTGATAGTGGGACTTGAAGTCTCTTCCTTGAGTCTTTGGGGGAAGTTGTTGTTCCCCTTTTCTGGTTTACAAGACCAGAGTAATTAATATACTACATAGACTCTTCATTTAAGGAGATGGTTTTCTGCGATGCTTGCGAGTGGGAGGAGGACTAGGATGATAAGAAAGTAGAGGATAGAAGCTAGCTGTCCGATAAGGATAAATGGGTGTTCTACAGGCTGTCCGCCGATTCATGTTAGTGTAAGAAGGTCTGCGACTAGAAGTCAGAACAGGCATTGACTGATCGGTCGGAAAGTTATGCTACGTTGTTTTGATGTGTGAAGCAGGGGAATTGCAGCTAGGATGAGGATGGATAGGACTAGGGCTACCACCCCTCCTAGTTTATTTGGGATTGATCGTAGGATGGCGTAGGCAAATAGAAAATACCATTCTGGCTTGATATGGGGTGGGGTGTTGAGTGGGTTGGCTGGAGTGTAGTTGTCTGGGTCTCCCAGTAAGTCTGGTGAAAATAGTACTAGGGATATAAGGGCTATGAGTATAAGTATCAGTCCTAGGATGTCTTTGATTGTGTAATAGGGGTGGAATGGGATTATGTCTGCGTCTGATGGAATTCCTGTGGGGTTATTTGAGCCTGTTTCGTGTAGGAATAGCAAGTGTACCATTACTAGGGCTGTAATGATGAATGGAAGAAGAAAGTGGAGGGCAAAGAATCGAGTGAGAGTGGCTTTGTCTACGGAGAAGCCACCTCAGACCCACTCTACGAGGTTGGTTCCAATATAGGGGATGGCTGAGAGAAGGTTGGTGATGACTGTTGCGCCTCAGAAAGATATTTGTCCTCATGGGAGGACATACCCTATAAATGCTGTTGCTATGACGGTGAAGAGGAGAATAATTCCGATGTTTCATGTTTCTGTGTATGTGTAGGAGCCATAGTAAATGCCTCGGCCTACGTGTAGAAACAGGCAGATGAAGAATATGGAAGCTCCGTTGGCGTGGAGATATCGTAGGATTCAGCCGTAGTTGACGTCTCGGCAGATATGGGTTACGGAGTAAAAGGCGGTGGCGGTGTCGGATGTGTAATGTATTGCTAGGAATAGGCCTGTCAGGATTTGGATTGCTAGGCACATGCCTAAGAGGGAGCCGAAGTTTCATCAGGATGAGATACTTGAGGGGGTGGGGAGATCAATGAATGAGTCGTTGATAATTTTGAATAGTGGGTGGGATTTGCGGATGTTGGTCATTGTGTTCCTATAGTTGAAATACAACGGTGGTTTTTCATGCTACTGGTCGTGGTTAAATTCCATGTGGGAATGATGATGACGTATATTGTATTAATTTTAAGTACTATTTTTGTTGTTAGTTTTGTTGGGTTTTCCTCTAAGCCTTCTCCTATTTATGGGGGGTTAGGGTTAATTATTGGTGGTGGGGTTGGATGTGGAATTGTGATAAGTTATGGTGGGTCTTTTTTAGGATTAATGGTGTTTTTGATTTATTTGGGTGGGATGTTGGTGGTTTTTGGCTATACCACTGCTATGGCTACGGAGCAGTACCCCGAAGTTTGGGTGTCTAATAAGGTTGTGTTGGGATCTTTTATTTTTGGTTTGGTTATGGAAGTTGTGTTTGTATTGTGTGTGTTGAGTGGGGATGGGTTTGAGGTTCTGTTTGAGTTTAGTAGTATGGGGGATTGAGTAGTCTATGATGTTGGGGATTCAGGGGTTGTTAGTAAGGAGGCAGTGGGGGTGGCTGCTTTATATAGTTATGGGGCTTGGTTGGTGGTTGTTACTGGGTGGTCTTTATTAATTGGGGTTGTAGTTGTTATGGAGGTTACTCGTGGAAATTAAATATAAGTAGGGTTAGGGCGAGTGTAAGGAAGAAAGAGAGGAAATATAATTTGATTTGGCCTTTTTGACTGGAAATTAAAGTTGAGGTTTTTATTTGAAGTTGGGAGATTGATTTGGGTAGTGCGATTTCTAGTCAGGCTAAGTCTAGTAGGAGAGAGGCTATTTTTTGGCCTAGGATGAGGTTTATTAAGGGGAGGGAGCGGTGTATGACTGTTGGGAAGTAGCCGAGAAGGGTGGAGAATTTGGAGGGGGCTAGGGGGCGTTTAAATTTTAGGTTTTGTGTGGCTGTGTTGAGGTCTATGGCAATGGTAAAGCCTAGGATAGTTACGGATAGGGCTGTTATCTTTAAGTAGAGGGGTATAGTTATTTGTGGGATAGTTATTGGAACAATGTTGTTGGTAAGGAGGAATCCGGCGAAGATGCTTCCGATCAGGAGGCGTTTGATGGAGTTTATTAGGTAGGGATTGTTTTCGTTGATAATAATGAGTGTAGGGAAGCGTGGTTGGCCGAGTAGGGCGAAGAAGATAATGCGGGTGCTGTAGACAGCAGTCAGGGAGGTGGCAATAAGGGTAATTGTTAGGGCTCAGGCGTTGGTATAAGACGTGTTGGCGGACTCAATGATCAGGTCTTTGGAGTAAAATCCTGTTAGGAAAGGTATTCCTGTTAATGCTAGGCTGCCTACAGTTAGGGCAGTAGTGGTAAAGGGTAGGGTATGGAATAGGCCTCCTATTTTTCGGATGTCTTGTTCATCGTTAAGGCTGTGAATAATTGATCCGGAGCATAGGAATAGTATGGCTTTGAAGAATGCGTGGGTGCAGATATGGAGGAACGCTAGGTGAGGTTGGTTAATACCAATTGTTACTATTATTAGACCTAGTTGACTGGAGGTGGAAAAGGCTACAATTTTTTTGATGTCGTTTTGGGTGAGGGCGCAGATTGCGGTGAATAGGGTGGTGATAGCTCCTAGACATAGGATTGTGGATTGGATGGGGTAGTTGTTTTCGATTAGTGGATAAAATCGAATGAGGAGAAATACACCTGCTACGACCATTGTGCTGGAGTGGAGTAGGGCTGAGACAGGTGTTGGACCTTCTATGGCTGAGGGTAGTCATGGGTGGAGTCCGAATTGGGCTGATTTCCCTGTTGCAGCAAGGACTAGCCCTATTAGGGGGAAGTTAGTGTTGTTAAGGTTGAGTGAGAAGATTTGTTGCAGATCTCATGTGTTGGAGTTGAAGAGGAATCATGCCATGGCTGCTAGGAAGCCGATGTCTCCGATTCGGTTATATAGGATGGCTTGCAGGGCTGCGGTGTTTGCATCTGCTCGGCCGTATCATCAGCCGATTAGTAAGAAGGACATAATTCCTACTCCTTCTCATCCGATAAAGAGTTGGAACAGATTGTTGGCAGTGACTAAGATAAGTATGGTGATGAGGAATATTAGTAGGTATTTGAAGAATCGATTAATATAAGGGTCTGTGTGCATGTACCATATGGAGAATTCTATGATAGACCATGTAACGAATAGTGCTACGGGCATGAAAATTATTGAGAAGTAATCTAGCTTGAAGCTGAGAGAAAGTTTGATGGTTTGAATAGTAATTCAATGTCAGTTTGATAAGATAGTTTCTTGCCCTGACTGGATAAATATTATCATAGGGATGAGGCTAATTGTGAAGGCATAAGCGATGGTTGTTTTTACGTAATGGGGGTAGGAGTTGTTTTTGTGGAGGTTGAGGGTGGTTGAGATGATAGGTGCTAAAAGCATTAGAAGGGAAACTAGGACTGAGGGGGTGGATATATTTATTACTTTTATTTGGAGTTGCACCAATTTTTTGGTTCCTAAGACCAATGGATAACTACCATCCTTTAAAAGTGTAAGAAAGCCATATTGTTAGGTATGGGGGCATGAATTAGCAGTTCTTGCATACTTTCTTGGTAAATAAGAAGCTTTAGATTCTATTATTAGATTCACAATCTAATGTTTTTGTTAAACTATATTTACAGTATAGGGGTCCTAGGATGATTTTGGGGTTGATGGATAGGAGAAGTAGTGGTAGCAGATGTATGGCTATGAGTATATTTTCTCGGGTAAAGGAGGGAGGGAGGTTGTTAATGTGGTGTGTTTGTTTTCCTCGTTGAGTTGTAATAAGTATATATAGAGAGTAGAGGGCAGTAATGACGATGTTGGTACCTATGAGAATAATGGAAGTAGAAGACCATGAGAATGTTGCTATGACTACGAATAGTTCTCCGATTAAGTTAATTGTTGGTGGTAGGGCCAGATTAGTGAGGCTTGCTAGTAGTCATCAGGCCGCTATTAGGGGAAAGATAGTTTGTAGTCCTCGGGCTAGGATTATAGTTCGGCTATGGATGCGCTCGTAGTTGGAGTTTGCTAGGCAAAATAGTATTGAGGAGGTGAGGCCGTGGGCGATTATTAGGGCTGTTGCTCCTATATAGCTTCATGGTGTTTGGATTAGGACTGCTACAATGACCAAAGCTATGTGGCTAACAGAGGAATATGCGATGAGAGACTTTAGGTCAGTTTGGCGCAGGCAAATTGAGCTGGTTATGATCATTCCTCAGAGGGATAATATTAGGAATGGGTATGCCATAGAGCTGGTTACGGGGGTTAGTGCAATTGTAATTCGTAGTATGCCATAGCCGCCTAATTTTAGTAGGATGGCGGCTAAGACCATTGAGCCGGCAATGGGGGCTTCTACATGTGCTTTTGGTAGTCAGAGGTGGAGCCCATAGAGGGGTATTTTTACTATGAATGCCATCATGCATGCTAACCATAGAAATACGTTGCTTCAGGTGGTGGATAGAGGTTTTATTCAGTACCCTATTAGTAGGAAATTTAGGGACCCTACAAGGTTTTGGATATATATTAGTGCTACTAGAAGGGGGAGAGACCCCACTAGCGTGTAGAATAAGAAGTAAAGGCCTGCGTTCAACCGTTCTGTTTGATTTCCTCAGCGTGTAATAATAATTAGGGTAGGAAGAAGTGTTGCTTCAAATAGGATATAGAATATAATTAGTTCTGTGGCAGTGAAAGTTATGATTAAGAATACTTGGAGTAGAACTAGCATGGTAATAAATAGTTTTTTTCGGGTAAGTGATTCTTTGGATAGATGGTGCTGGCTGGCGATTAGTATGAGTGGTAGTAATCACATAGTTAATATTAGTAAAGGTGCTGATAGGGAGTCGGAAAAAAACATGAGTGAAGTGTTTAGACTATTGTCGTTGAATTGATTAAGGAGTGGGAGGCTTAGGAGGCTGATTAGGAGGCTATATACTGTTGAGTTAATTCAGATTATGCTGTGTTTTGATAGTCATGCAAGGGGAATTAGTATGGCTGTAGGGATAATAATTTTTAGCATTGTAGAAGGCTTAGGTTTTGTACGTAGTCAACTCCGTAGGTGTTTGATACTATAACGAGCAGTGAGAGGCCGAGGGCCGCTTCGCAAGCGGCGAATACTAGTAGAATAATAGGTACTATGCTTGATAGGGTGAGATGTGCGTTTAGGATAATTACTGTTGCTATTACGAACATAGATAATATTATACCCTCTAAGCATAGGAGTGAGGATATCAGGTGAGATCGATATAGTAGTAGGCCTAGCAGTGATACTGTGAAGGCCAGAATGGTGTTTATGTAGATTAGGGCCATTTGATAATTATGAATATGTTCATAATCTAATGAGTCGAAATCATTTATTTTGTTTAAACTAATTATCATTATTCGGTTCACTCTAGGCCTTTTTGGGATCATTCGTAGGCTAGGCTGATGGCCAGGAGGGAGATGAGGAGTAGAGATATTGTAAGTATAGTCTTTAGGTCGTTGGCTTGGGAGGCTCATGGTAGGGGTAGGAGTAGAGCAATTTCTAGGTCAAAGAGTAGAAATGTAATTGCGACCAGGAAGAACTTTATAGAGAAAGGGAGGCGAGCTGATCCCATGGGGTCAAACCCACATTCATATGGGCTAGCTTTTTCTGAGTAAACATTGGTTTGTGGGAGTCAGAATGCAATAATTACAAGTAATGAAGATAGCAGGGTATTTGTTAGGAGGGTTAATACGAGATTTATTATTCTTTTCTGGGGTATACCAGAGCTAATTGATTGGAAGTCAACTGTACTATTTAATACTAAAAGAATATGATCCTCATCAATAGATAGACACGTATAGGAATAGTCAAACGACGTCTACAAAGTGTCAATATCAGGCGGCAGCTTCAAATCCGAAGTGGTGGTTGGATGTGAAGTGGAATTTTAGTTGGCGTAGGAAGCATACAATTAAAAAGGTTGACCCAATGATTACGTGAAGGCCGTGGAATCCAGTGGCTATAAAGAATGTTGAGCCATATACCCCATCTGCGATTGTAAAGGGGGTTTCATAATACTCTGAGGCTTGGAGTAATGTGAAGTATAGTCCTAGGGCAATTGTAATGAACAGGGCTTGTAGCATGTGGTTACGGTTGCCTTCTATAAGGCTGTGGTGGGCTCAGGTAATGGATACTCCTGAGGCTAGAAGGACAGATGTGTTGAGGAGAGGGACCTCTAGGGGATTTAGGGGGGTAATGCCTGTAGGGGGTCAGCATCCTCCTAGCTCTGGGGTTGGGGCTAGGCTTGAGTGATAGAAGGCTCAGAAGAAGCCGGCGAAGAAGAATACTTCTGAGGTAATGAATAGAATCATTCCATACCGGAGGCCCTTTTGTACGATTGGTGTATGGTGTCCTTGAAAGGTGCTTTCTCGGATAATATCCCGCCATCATTGATATATAGTTAGTGTGTTGGTTATCAGGCCTAGGGATAGGAGAAGTATGGAGTTGAAATGAAATCACATGACTAGGCCAGAGGTTAGGAGGAGGGCGGAGAGGGCTCCTGTGAGCGGTCAAGGGCTGGGGTTGACTATATGATATGCGTGGGTTTGGTGGGTCATTAGGTATTGTCATGTAGGTAGAGGCTCACTAGTAGTGTGAAGACATAGGCTTGAATTAGAGCGACAGCAAATTCTAGAATGGTTAATATAATTAAGATGATGAAGGTGATGAAAGCTGTAGTTGTGCTAATGCCTAGTAGAGCTAGGGTAGCCCCTCCGATTAGGTGAATTAGCAGATGTCCGGCGGTGATGTTGGCTGTTAGTCGTACAGCGAGGGCTATTGGTTGGATGAACAGGCTAATAGTTTCGATAATTACTAGTATTGGGATGAGGGGCAGAGGGGTTCCTTGTGGTAAAAAATGGGCTAAAGAGGCTTTTGTCTTATAGCGAAATCCTAGAAGTACAGTCCCGGCCCATAGGGGAATGGCTATGCCTAGGTTTATGGACAGTTGAGTGGTGGGTGTAAATGAGTGTGGAAGAAGGCCTAGAAGGTTTGTTGAGCCAATAAAAAGGATGAGTGATATTAATATTAGAGTTCAGGATTGGCCTTTATGATTGTGGATTATTATCATTTGTTTTGATGTTATATGAAGTAGCCATTGTTGGATGGCGATTAGTCGATTATTGACTAGTCGGTTAGTTGAGGGAAATAGTATACTAGGGAAAATGACAATGAGAACTACGATAGGCAGGCCTATTATAGTAGGGGTAATGAAAGAGGAGAACAGATTTTCGTTCATTTAGCTTCTCAGGGGGTAGAGTGTTTTAGTGATTTAACTTCTGTGGGCTCTGGGCTGGAGTGAAAGATGTGGTTTGAAATTTTTAATTGTATGATAATGAATAGGGTGAAGACTATTGGTAGAATAGTAATAAGTCATGTGGATGTATCTAGTTGTGGCATTTCATTAAGGAGGGGTAGGTCCTCAGTCTTTAACTTAAAAGGTTAATGCTACTTTAGCTTCTTAATGATATTAGAGCATTGATGATGACCATTTTTCAAAGTGTTTCAGGGGAACTATTTCAAGGACAATTGGCATAAAACTGTGGTTTGACCCGCAAATTTCGGAGCATTGACCATAGTAGAGGCCAGGTCGTGTTGACAGTAGAGTAGTTTGGTTTAGACGGCCCGGGATGGCATCAGTTTTTAGGCCTAGGGAGGGCACAGCTCATGAGTGTAGGACATCTTCTGATGAAATTAGTATACGGATAGTTATTTCCATGGGTAGGACTACTCGATTATCTACTTCTAGTAAGCGCAGTTCCCCTGGTTTTAGGTCAGAGGTTGGGATTATATAGGAGTCGAAGTTAAGGTCTTCATAGTCTGTGTATTCATAGCTTCAATATCATTGGTGGCCTATTGTTTTTACAGTTAGGGTTGGATTGTTGATCTCATCTATTATATAGAGGATTCGTAGCGATGGAAGGGCAATTATGATAAGGATAATAGCGGGGAGAATGGTTCAGATTGTCTCTACTTCTTGTGCATCTATTGTGCTTGTATGGGTAAGGCTAGTTGTTAATATGACTGAAATAATATAAAGTACAAGGGAGCTAATTAAGAAGACAATTATTAGTGTGTGGTCGTGGAAGTGTAATAGTTCTTCTATAATGGGGGATGTGGCATCTTGGAAGCCTAATTGAAAGGGATACGCCATAGAGATATAAGGGGGTTCCACCCATAATTTAACTTTGACAAAGTTATGTAAATTTTACTAATATCTCACTGGTAGAGAAAGACATAGTGGATATGGTGTTGGCTTGAAACCAATATAAGGGGGTTCGATTCCTTCCTTTCTTATTTTGGAATTACATAGGTTGGTTCTTCGAATGTATGGTAAGGTGGTGGGCACCCGTGCATTCACTCTAGATTTGTTGTTGTCAGTTCTACTGATGCGACTTCTCGTTTTGATGCGAAGGCTTCTCATACTATGAAGACTATTAGGATGACGGCTGTTAGTGAAATAAAAGAGCCCATGGAGGACACAGTATTTCAAGTGGTATAGGCGTCAGGGTAGTCAGAATAGCGTCGTGGCATTCCGGATAAGCCAAGAAAGTGTTGAGGAAAGAAGGTTATGTTAACGCCTACAAATATAATTAAGAAATGGATTTTTGCTCAGGTCATGTTTAGTGTGTAGCCTGAGAATAGGGGGAATCAGTGGACGAAGCCCCCTATGATAGCGAATACCGCTCCTATGGATAGAACATAGTGGAAGTGTGCTACAACATAATATGTGTCGTGGAGAACAATATCTAGAGATGAGTTGGCCAAAACAATACCAGTCAGCCCTCCAACTGTAAACAGGAAAATGAACCCGAGGGCTCATAGTATAGCGGGAGATCATTTAATATTTCCCCCATGCAATGTGGCTAATCAGCTGAAGACTTTTACCCCTGTGGGAATGGCAATAATTATAGTGGCAGAAGTGAAGTATGCACGGGTGTCTACGTCTATGCCTACAGTAAATATGTGGTGGGCTCATACAATAAAACCAAGGAAGCCGATTGATATTATAGCTCAGACTATTCCCATGTATCCAAATGGCTCTTTTTTACCTGAGTAGTATGTAACGATATGTGAGATTATTCCGAACCCTGGGAGAATAAGAATGTAGACTTCGGGATGCCCGAAGAATCAGAATAGGTGTTGGTAGAGGATTGGGTCTCCTCCTCCAGCGGGATCAAAAAAGGTTGTGTTTAGGTTTCGGTCAGTTAATAATATAGTGATCCCCGCTGCTAGGACAGGGAGTGATAGGAGTAGGAGAACGGCGGTAATGAGTACGGATCATACGAATAGTGGTGTTTGGTATTGGGAAAGGGCTGGAGGTTTTATATTAATAATTGTTGTAATGAAGTTAATAGCCCCTAGGATGGATGAAACCCCTGCCAGGTGGAGAGAGAAAATGGTTAAGTCCACTGAAGCTCCTGCGTGGGCCAGGTTACCTGCTAGAGGGGGGTATACGGTCCAGCCAGTTCCGGCTCCTGCTTCAACTATTGATGAGGCTAAAAGGAGTAGGAATGAGGGTGGTAATAGTCAGAAGCTCATGTTATTTATACGAGGGAATGCTATATCGGGCGCACCAATTATTAAAGGGACTAGTCAATTGCCAAAGCCACCAATTATAATGGGCATTACTATGAAGAAAATTATTACGAATGCATGGGCAGTAACAATTACATTATAAATTTGATCGTCGCCTAAAAGGGCTCCTGGCTGACCTAGTTCGGCTCGGATTAGAAGACTTAGGGCGGTACCTACTATGCCTGCTCAAGCGCCAAATAGCAGATATAAGGTGCCAATGTCTTTGTGATTAGTTGAAAAGAGTCAACGGTTGATGAACATAGGTAAAATGGCTGAGTAGGCATTAGACTGTAAATCTGAGTACAGAGGTTGAGTCCTCTTTTTACCAGAGCCTTGTGGTGTATTTCATGTTGAATTGCAAATTCAAAGAAGCAGCTTCAACCCTGCCGGGGCTTCTCCCGCCTTTTTTTTCTCGCGGCGGGAGAAGTAGATTGAAGCCAGTTGAGTAGGGTTTTTAGCTGTTAACTAAAGTTTCGTGGGGTAGATGCCCACCAATCTAGAAGGGCTTAGCTTAATTAAAGTAGTTGATTTGCATTCAGCTGATGTAAGGTGAAATCTTGCAGTCCTTATTGGCAGGAATTAAATGTACTTCATTTACTTAGAGCTTTGAAGGCTCTTGGTCTGGTTTAACCTAAATTCCTAGTTTAGTACTGATAGTATTGGGGCTAGAGGGAGGGCGAGTGTTGAGATAACGATTATTGGGGCTAGGCAAGGTATTTGTTTTGTGCTTGTGAATTGTCATTTGATTTTTATGTTATTAGTTGATGGGAATATTGTAAGGGATGTAGAGTATGCTAGGCGCATGTAAAAGTATAGGTTGAGTAGGGCTGTAATAGCTATGAGCGTGGGCATGATGATGCTGTCGTTTTTTGTGAGTTCTTGAATAATTATTCATTTGGGGATAAATCCTGTTAGAGGGGGGAGGCCTCCTAAGGATAATATTATTGCTAGGATTGATGCGGTGATTAGGGGTGTTTTATTTCATGAGTGGGATAGTGATAGAGTGGTGGTGGATGAATTGTACATGAATAGTATGAAGGTGGTGGTGGTTATTAGGATATATAGGACTAGGTTAAGTAGTGTTATTGTTGGGTTATAGGCTAGAATAGCTGTTATTCATCCTATATGGGCGATTGAGGAGTATGCTAGGATTTTTCGTAGTTGGGTTTGGTTTAGTCCTCCTCATCCGCCGACTATAATTGATAGCATGGAAATTGTGAGGAGAATATCTAGATTGATTGAGGGGGAGATTTGATAGAGAACAGATAATGGGGCTAGTTTTTGTCATGTAAGCAGGATCAGGCCTGATGATAGTGGGATGCCTTGTGTCACTTCGGGGACTCAGAAGTGGAAAGGGGATAGTCCTAGTTTTATGGAGAGGGCTAGGGTTATAATGGTGGAAGCGGTTGGGTCTAGTATATTTGTAAGGGTTCATTGGCCTGAGTATAGCAGATTGATGATGATTGCTAGTATAAGTAATATAGATGCGGTTGCTTGAGTGAGAAAATATTTAGTGGAGGCTTCTATGGCTCGGGGGTTAAATCGTTTTATTAGCATTGGGATGACGGCTAATATGTTTATTTCGAATCCAATTCAGATAAGGAGCCAATGTGAGCTTACCATTACGATAAGTGTTCCTAGGATGATAGTGGAAGAGATTATGATAAGGATGAAGGGGTTTATTAGTACGGGAAGGGTGTAAACCAACATTTTCGGGGTATGGGCCCGATAGCTTATTTAGCTGACCTTACTGTGTAGAATGTGGTGGGGTTAGGTAGCACGAAGATTTTTGAAGTCTTAGGTGTAGGTTCAATTCCTATGGTTCTAGAAATAAGGAGGTTTGAGCTCCTATGTTTTACTCTATCAAAGTAACTCTTTTGTCAGACATATTTCTTATGTTAAGGGCGGTACACCAGCTGTAATAATGGGTATTGTTACGTGCCATATGCATAGAGCTAGCGTTAGTGGGAGGAAGTTTTTTCATAAAAGATGCATGAGCTGGTCGTATCGGAAGCGTGGATATGATGCTCGTACTCATAGGAATGAGATGGTGAGGAGTATAGATTTTGTTACGAAGTTAATTGTGTATAGTTCGGGTATTAGTGGGTTGTGGAATGCCCCTAGAAATAGGATGGTTGTGAAGATGTTTATTATAATGATGTTAGCATATTCTGCTAGGAAAAAAAGTGCGAAAGGGCCTCCGGCATATTCTACGTTGAACCCGGAGACCAGCTCGGATTCACCTTCTGTAAGATCGAAAGGGGCTCGGTTGGTTTCTGCCAGGGTTGAGATGAATCATATTATGGCTAGAGGTCATGATGGGACAATAAGTCAGATATGTTCTTGGGTGGTGATCAGGGTTGGTAAGGTAAAGGATCCACTTAGTAGTAGGACAGATAGAAGAATAATTGCGAGTGTTACTTCGTAAGAAATTGTTTGTGCTACTGCTCGGAGAGCTCCGATTAGTGCGTACTTGGAGTTTGAAGCTCATCCTGATCATAGGATTGAGTATACTGCTAGGCTTGATATAGCTAGTATGAATAGAATTCCTAGGTTTATATTAATTAAGGGGTATGGTATAGGCAGGGGGGTTCATATTGTTAGGGCTAGAGTGAGGGCTAGGATGGGTGCGATAATAAATATGGAGATGGAGGATGTTAGGGGACGAAGAGGTTCTTTGGTGAAGAGCTTAATAGCATCCGCGATTGGTTGAAGTAGCCCGTAGGGGCCTACAACGTTGGGTCCTTTACGTAGTTGCATGTAGCCAAGTACTTTGCGTTCTACAAGAGTGAGGAATGCCACTGCGAGGAGGATGGGGACGATTATTATTAAAAGGTTAATTATGAACATGTTGTTAGAGAGAGGAGTTGAACCTCTGGTTATAAAAGTTTAAGTTTTATGCAATTTACCGGGCTCTGCCACTCTAACAAGCCCTTTTCTAGGGCGGGGTTATTAGTTACTATTAGATTTAGATTAGATCATCTATTAGTTTTAAGGCGCTTATGTAAAGTGGGCCTTGCTTCCCTTGTCCTTTCGTACTGGGGGGAGCCTTAAATAGATAGAAACCGACCTGGATTACTCCGGTCTGAACTCAGATCACGTAGGACTTTAATCGTTGAACAAACGAACCATTAATAGCTGCTGCACCATTGGGATGTCCTGATCCAACATCGAGGTCGTAAACCCTATTGTCGATATGGACTCTTAAATAGGATTGCGCTGTTATCCCTAGGGTAACTTATTCCGTTGATCAAAGGTGGTTTGGATCAATAAATGATATAATGCTTTGACTTGTTAGTCTAGGCTTTTATCTCTCGGAGGTTTTTCTATGCTCCGAGGTCACCCCAACCTAAATTGTTAGCCCACAGTATAGGGTGGTTATGCCTGGTAGGTTGTTGTTTGTCCTTGTTGGGCTAGTTAATTGAAGCTCCATAGGGTCTTCTCGTCTTATTGGGATATTCCCGCCTCTTCACGGGAAGGTCAATTTCACTGATTGGAAGTAAGAGACAGTAAAACCCTCGTGTGGCCATTCATACAAGTCCCTATTTAGGGAACAAGTGATTATGCTACCTTTGCACGGTCAGGATACCGCGGCCGTTGAACAGATGTCACTGGGCAGGCAGTGCCTCTAATACTTAGTATGCTAGAGGTGATGTTTTTGGTAAACAGGCGGGGTTTGTGTTTGCCGAGTTCCTTTTACTTCTTTTAATCTTTCCTTTGGTGCACTCCTGTGTTGGGTCAACAACTTATTTAATGGGTGTCTTGTTTGTAGATTGAACTCATTTTGTTGTTAACTATCAGTGGGTCATCCGTTCTGATATAAGTTTGTGCTGGGAGAAGTTCTTCTTGTTACTCATATTAACAGTAATTCTTCTATTTATTAATAGAATAGTCCAGTTGAGTATTAGGAGTTGGATACTATTTGAGATATTGGGGTGATTGTGGTTGTTGAGCTTTAACGCTTTCTTAATTGATGGCTGCTTCTAGGCCAACTATGGTGTTGATAGTGCTTACTCGCTAATAAAGGTTGTATCCTATGTCTAAAAGGCTGTCCCCTTTTAGACTATACTTTAAACCTGCATTAAAATTATTGGTTTTTTAGGCAGGGTTTAAGTTTGAACTGATATTCTGTCCTGGACAACCAGCTATCACCAGGCTCGGTAGGCTTTTCACCTCTAACTACAAATCTTTCCACTATTTTGCCACATAGACGGATTGGTCCCATGGGACTGTTTGTAGGTAGCTCGTCTGGTTTCGGGGTGTTTAACTTCAGGTCTCTTTGCTAAATTATTCTAGTTAACTCATTATGCGAAAGGTAAAAGGGGTAATCTTTGCTGTTTTTTACTTGTAGGTTATCTTTCATCTTTCCCTTGCGGTACTTTCTCTATAGCGCCGAGTATAATTTCTATCTCCTATACTTTTATGGTAGGTAAATGTTTTAGTTTAGTTGTGTATATGAGTTGAGTTTGGGGTGGGTCGGGCTAGTTCTTGTTCAAAGTATCCATTAAGCGAGTGGAATCTCCTGGGTGTAAACTAGGTGCTTTGGTTTAAGCTATACTTTGATGTGTCCAAGCGCACTTTCCAGTACGCTTACCTTGTTACGACTTATCTCCTCTAATATCTTGTACATGCTTAATATGTTTAGTTTATGGTGTTATATTTGAGGAGGGTGACGGGCGGTGTGTGCGTGCTTCATGGCCTAATTCAATCAAGCTCTCTATTCTTGATTTACTGCTAAATCCACCTTAGGCCCCCTATTTCATGAGGGATTCCGTGTGGTTATTTGAGTGTTCTTTAGTAAGAAAATGTAGCCCATCTCTTCCCAACTCATGGGCTACACCTTGACCTAACGTTTTTATGTCTTGTGTTTGTGCTTACTGCAGTTCCTTTTTAGGGTTTGCTGAGGATGGCGGTATATAGGCTGAATTAGCAAGAGTTGGTGAGGTTTATCGGGGTTTATCGATTATAGGACAGGCTCCTCTAGGAGGATATAAAGCACCGCCAAGTCCTTTGAGTTTTAGGCTGTTGCTAGTAGTACTCTGGCGAATAATATTGTTGGGCAAATTATCTGGGTTTAAAGCTAAGCATAGTGGGGTATCTAATCCCAGTTTGGGTCTTAGCTGTCGTGTACTCGGAGATCTGTAAAGTTACTTTCGTGGTTTATTTTTATTTTGGCTAGGGCTTTTTACAGCTTAGTCAGAATTTAACTTTATTTTGTTGTTCTCTTAAACACGCTTTACGCCGTTGTTCCATTAATTTGGGTTAATCGTATGGCCGCGGTGGCTGGCACGAAATTTACCAACCCTAGAATATAGGTATAGCTTAGTCGAACTTTCGTTCATGGCTTAATTTTTATCACTGCTGTATCCCGTGGGGGCGTGGTTAAGCAAGGCGTCATGAGCTACTTGGTAGTGTGCTTGATGCCCGCTCCTTTTGGTCAAGTATGATTTTAAGGGCATTCTCACAGGAGCGCGGATACTTGCATGTGTAGTTTTACCTAGAACTAATGGAAAGGCCAGGACCAAACCTTTATTGTTTATGGGGTGTAAGTACCCATCCAGGCATTTTCAGTGCCTTGCTTTTGTTGTTAAGCTACATTAAC